GCATAGATCGAAACGACGGCCCTCTCATAGAGATTTAATGAAAAAGAAAAAACAAAAAGATGATTTTTGTTTTTTAACAGTTTGGGGAATGGAAACTGAACTTCCGTTTGGTTCTCCCAGAAAACAATCTTCTTTTTTTGAGCCCGCTGTTAAGGAGCTGGAAACAAAAATTATAAAATTCAAAAGGGCATATTTTCTAGCTCTAAAAGTTTTAAAGAGAAAAACAAAAGTACTTCTAAGAGTTTCAAAAGAAACAAAAAAATGGATTATCGAAAGTTTTTTATTTCTAAAAAGACTAATAAAAGAACTTTCTAAATTAAATCCAATTATATTATTTAGATTCAGAGAAGTATATGAATCGAATGAAACTAAAAACGAAAAAGATTCCATAATCAGCAATCAGATAATTCATGAATCCTTTAGTAAAATTAACTCTCCAAATTGGACAAATTCTTCACTGACAGAAAAAAAAAAGAAGGATATGTCTCATAGAACAAGTACAACCAGAAATCAAATAGAAAGAATTATAAAAGAAAAAAAAAAAATAACCCCAACGCCAAGAATATATATAAGTCCTAATAAAAGAAATTGGAATACTAAAAGATTAGAATTGCCAAAAAACATTTGGCAAATATTAAAAAAAAGAAATGCCCGATTATTCTCTAAATTCAATTCTTTTATAAAAATTTTCGTTGAAAGAATATACATAGATATATTTTTATTTATCATTAATATTACCAGACTCAATACACAACTTTTTATTGAATCAATAAAAAAAATTATGGATAAATCCATTAATAAAGCAAATCAAGAAAGGATTAATAAAAAAAATCAAAATACAATTTACTTTATTTCGACTATAAAAAAATCAATTGATACTATTAACAATAAGACAAATTCATATATTTTTTGTGATTTATCCTACTTGTCACAAGCATATGTATTTTACAAATTATCACAAACTAAAGTTAGTAACTTGTATAAATTAAGATCTTTTTTTCACTACCTCGGAACCTCTTTTTTTCTTAAAACTGAAATAAAGCATTCGTTTGAAAAAAAAGGAATAATTCAGAATGAATTAAGTCTTAAGAAACTTCCGAGTTATGGGATGGATCAATGGAAAGGTTGGTTAAAAGGACATTATCAATACGATTTACCCTCGATTAGATGGTCTAAATTAATATCAGAAAAATGGAGAAATAGAGTTAATCAACATCATATGGCTCAAAATCCAAATTTCAAATTGAATTCATATGAAAAGGTCCATTACAAAAAACAAAAGGATTCTGAAGTATATTCATTATTGAATCAAAAAGAGAATTTTCAAAAAAACTCTAGATATGATCTTTTATCATATAAATATATTAATTATCAAAAAATGAGGGACCCATCTATTTATGAATCACCCTTTCAAGTACAAGTAAATAAGAATCAAGATTTTTATTATAATTCTAACACATATAAACACAACCTTTTTGATATGTTGGAGAGTATCCCTATCAATCCTTATCTAGTAAAGGGTAATATTAGATATATGGAAAAAAATACCGATAGAAAATATTTTGATTGGAAAATCATCAAATTTTTTCTTAGAAAAAGGGTCGATATTGAATCCTGGGTCAAAATCAATACTAAGAGTAATCAAAATACTAAGATTGGTACTAACAATTATCAAATAATTGATAAAATTGATAAAAAAGGCCCTTTTTATCTTCTGCTTCCGCAAAATCCCAAAATAAACTCGCCAAGTCCAAAAAAAGTTTTTTTGGATTGGATGGGAATGAATGAAGAAATATTAAATCGTCCCATCTCGAGTCTGGAATTTTGGTTCTTTCCAGAATTCGTACTCCTTTATAATCTATATAAAATGAAACCGTGGGTTATACCAAGCAAAGTACTTCTTTTCAATTTGAATCTAAATGAAAATGTTATTAGTAACAATAAAAACGTCGATGGAAAGCAAAAGACGGAATGTGTTATACCATCGAATAAACAAATAAAGAATAAAAATCAGAATCAAAAAGAAAAAGAAACCCCTGCGGACCAAGAAGATCTTAGATCAGATGCACAAAAACAGGGGAATCTTGGATCCGTTCCCCCAACAAAGACAAAGCAAGAAAAAAAAAATGAAGAGGATTATGCAGTATCAAAGATAAAAGCGGGTAAAAAGAAAAAGCAATACAAAAGTAAAACGGAAGCAGAACTGGATTTTTTCCTAAAACGTTATTTAGTTTTTCAATTGAGATGGGGCGATGCTTTGAATCAAAGAATGATCAATAATGTCAAAATATATTGTCTCCTGCTTCGACTGATAAATCCAAGAAAAATTACTATATCTTCGATTCAAAGAAGAGAAATGAGTTTGGATATAATGCTGATTCAGAAGAATTTAAGTCTTACAGAATTGATCAAAAGGGGAGTATTGGTTATCGAACCTGACCGCCTGTCTGTAAAAAATGATGGACAATTTATTATGTATCAAATCTTAGGTATTTCAGTAGTTCATAAGAGTAAGCACCAAACTAATCAAGGATACCGAGAACAAACATACGTTGATAAGAATCATTTTAATTTACTTGTTCCTGAAAATATTTTATCGACCAGGTGCCGTAGAGAGTTGAGAATCCTAATTTGTTTCACTTCAAAAAATAGGAATAGTGTTGATAAAAATTCAGTATTTTGTACCAAGAACAACTCTAGTCAACTTTTGGACAAAAGGAAAGATCTTGATAAAGATAAAAAAGAATTAATTAAATTAAAGTTTTTTCTTTGGCCTAATTATCGATTAGAAGATTTGGCTTGTATGAATCGCTATTGGTTTGATACCAATAACGGCAGTCGTTTCAGTATGTTAAGGATATATATGTATCCACGATTGAAAAGTCATTGATAGTACATTTTTCGTATATCTGCTCTACCCTGTAGGGTATATGAAAGGAAAGAGATTCACACATGACCTGTTTTACATCCCATTTTCATTTTTAATATAGATAATAAAACCAATAACGTATCAATTAGACCTAGAAATCAATTAACAGAATCTTATTCATTTTAGGTCTAAATTATGCCCCTTTCTGAATGGAAAAATGTATCACTTTTTTCTATTCCTATCTGAATCAAATTTAATTTAAAACGGAATTAATTAATGTAAATTAATAAAATTAGGAGTCCATAACGAAATTCAAATTATTATATATACCACATTAAAATAAATACCATTATTATTACTCATCGGTAAAAAAACATATCTGTAAAAAAGGGGGGGTAGCAATCTTTTATGGTAAAAAATACACTCATTTCAGTCATTTCTGAAGAAGAAAAGAAGGGGTCTGTTGAATTTCAAGTATTCCGTTTTACCAATAAGATACGGAGACTTACTTCACATTTGGAATTGCACAAAAAAGACTATTTATCTCAAAGAGGCTTACGAAAAATTTTGGGAAAACGCCAACGGCTGTTGGCTTATTTGGCAAAAAAAAATAGAGTACGTTATAAAGAATTAATTGGTCTATTGAGTATTCGAGAGACCAAAACTCGTTAATTGGAAGAGTCGTGTCATTTTAAGTACTTATTTTTTTTTTATTCGTTTAAATTTTGATAAACTTCTTTTCACTTTCAGCAATTCATGGAAGAATGAATGGGTAAAAAACTTATGACTGTACCAGCTACAAGAAAAGACTTCATGATAGTCAATATGGGCCCTCATCACCCATCAATGCACGGTGTTCTTCGACTCATCGTTACTTTAGATGGTGAAGATGTTATTGATTGTGAACCAATATTGGGTTATTTACACAGAGGGATGGAGAAAATTGCGGAAAATCGAACAATTGTACAATATTTACCCTATGTAACACGTTGGGATTATTTAGCTACTATGTTCACAGAAGCAATAACCGTAAATGGACCTGAACAATTAGGAAATATTCAAGTACCTAAAAGAGCTAGCTATATCCGAGCCATTTTGTTGGAGTTGAGTCGTATCGCTTCCCATTTGTTATGGCTTGGTCCCTTTATGGCAGATATTGGCGCACAGACCCCCTTCTTCTATATTTTTCGAGAAAGAGAATTGATATATGACCTATTCGAAGCTGCTACCGGTATGCGAATGATGCATAATTTTTTTCGCATAGGAGGAGTAGCCGCTGATCTACCTCATGGCTGGATAGATAAATGTTTGGATTTTTGCGATTACTTTTTAACAGGGGTTGCTGAATATCAAAAACTTATTACACGTAATCCTATTTTTTTAGAACGAGTTGAAGGCGTAGGCATTATCGGCGGAGAAGAAGCACTAAATTGGGGTTTATCAGGACCAATGCTACGAGCTTCCGGAATACAATGGGATCTTCGTAAAGTTGATCATTATGAGTGTTATGACGAATTTGATTGGGAGGTTCAATGGCAAAACGAAGGTGATTCATTAGCTCGTTATTTAGTACGAATCCGCGAAATGACAGAATCCATAAAAATTATACAACAAGCTCTGGAAGGAATTCCAGGAGGCCCTTATGAGAATTTAGAAATCCGGCGTTTTGATAGTGATAGAGTAAAAGATCCCGAATGGAATGATTTTGAATATCGATTTATTAGTAAAAAACCTTCTCCGACCTTTGAATTGTCGAAACAAGAACTTTATGTGAGAGTTGAGGCACCAAAAGGAGAATTGGGAATTTTTCTGGTAGGAGATCGAAGTGTTTTTCCTTGGAGATGGAAAATTCGTCCACCGGGTTTTATCAATTTGCAAATTCTTCCTCAGTTAGTTAAAAGAATGAAATTGGCTGATATTATGACGATACTAGGTAGCATAGATATCATTATGGGAGAAGTTGATCGTTAAAATGATAATTGATACAACCGAACTACAGGCTATTAATTCTTTTTTCAAATTGGAATCCCTAAAAGAAGTCTATGGGATCATATGGATACTTATCCCCATTTTTACTCTTGTATTAGGAATCACAATAGGTGTACTCGTGATTGTTTGGTTAGAAAGAGAA